TACAAGGGAGTCCCCGAAGTTCGTAGAAAAAGAGCAAGTAAATAAAAGGTTTTTCAGAATTTATTTTTTTTGATCATATAGAATTGACAACAAAAATTTTGTTCTTTTTACGAACCTGATGTCGATAAATCCGCGAGTCTAGAAATTCATTTCGGCTAATTGAACCTTCTCGAACTGTTTCTTTTTAAGAACTAAAAATATTTGTGCCAAAATAACAGATGCCAAGAAGACCAAAAGGCCTTGGACACGTAATGGATCTTGAAGTACTATTTCGGCATCTCCCTGACCAAATCCACCCACATTAGGATTACTCGTTAATGGTTGATCAAATTTGATGGATTCACCCTCTGAAACAAGAACTTCTGGTCCTGGAGGGATAATATCAACCACTTGACGTCCATCCGATGGATCTGTTATGATTATTTCATATCCCCCTTTTTCTTTTCGTATGATTTTGCTTACTATGCCCGCCCCTGTAGCATTATAAACTGTATTGTTACTCTTGCTTCCGTCGGGATAAATCTGACCCCTTCCCCTATTTCCTCCTACATATATAGGATATTTTAAGAAGTGAACATCTTTCTTAGTAGCGGGGTCGGGGGAAAGAATAGGAAAGGTGATTTCACTATATTTCTGGCCGGGGACAGGCCCTATTACAAGAATATTTTTTTTATTAGGGCGGTAGCTCTGAAAAGACAAATTTCCTATCTTTTCTTTCATCTCGGGAGAAATACGATCGGAAGGAGCTAATTCAAACCCCTCCGGTAAAATAAGAACAGCCCCCACATTCAAACCCCCCTTCTTACCATTAGCAAGGACTTGTTTCACTTGCTTATCATAAGGAATTCGAACAACTGCTTCAAATACAGTATCAGGAAGTACTGTTTGTGGAACCTCAATATCCACGGGCTTATTAGCTAAATGACAATTGGCACATACAATACGCCCAGTCGCTTCTCGTGGATTTTCATAACCCTGCTGTGCAAAAACGGGATATGCACTTGAAACGGGTGCCCGAGTTATGATATATATCATGAGCGATACGGAAATAGATTGAGTAATGTGTTCCTTTATCCAAGAAAAAGTATTTCTAGTTTGCATGGTCTAATCATTGGTCTGAAAATTTCTACAATAAATTGGGTAGGTCGCTAGTATAGTTTCCTATCCACGATTCTGCTATTTATTGGAATCATTTTACTGGAATACTATAGTATAAAAATAGTCTGAAAACCGCCCGAATAGAATGTTTTTAATACTTATGTAGAACTACAAAGTAAGAAACGTTCTAATTGGATTAATATTGGTGGATGATTTATCAATCATTCATTGAATGATAAATAACTACAAGGGATGGAGATACACGATTTAAATAACGAAAAATCCAATATTTAAAAATAGTATCGAGAATAACCGGAAAAGTGGAAACAAGACCAGATATAATTTGATCATTATGACCAAATCCAAAATCTTTGTACACAGAACCAATCATTAGTTCCCAGCCGTGGGGTGAATGAAATCCGATACATAAATCGGTTAATAAAAGAATCGAAAAGGCTTTTACTGTATCACTTAAGTTATATAGGAATTCCTGAGCCCAAGAGTTAAGAATAACAAGTTCTTCATTACCTAAAATCGAATAACCACTTAGAATAACAAAACAGATTATATTTGTCGAGAAGTGTAAAATTGTATGGATACGATCCTCGTTGTGTATCTTGATTAATTGGATCGTTTCTTTGTGGATTCCTATAAGAAACTTTTGTAGATATGTCTCCGAGTATTCCTTGATCATTTCTTCCAAGAAGAGGATTTCGTCTAATTCTATGAACTTTTCTAGAATACTTTTTTCTTGAATATCATTCAAAAAAATTTCAGATTGGCCGATATTCGCCCAATTAATAACCCAAGATTCCATACTTTTAGTAAATGAGAGAGAAATCCACCAGGGCAGAAATACTATAGATGCAAGATACAAAAGAGGAGTGAAAGCTTTCTTTTTTGCCATTTTTTGCCTGTTAATTTTTAATTAACCCACTCCATTTGTCGACTTTATAGAATCGAACCTTTCTTTGAAACATGAGTTGTAGACAAGGTATCAAACCTATGAATCCATTTTATTTACGATTTTGTTTTGAATCTAGAAAGAATACAGAAATAGACTAAGACTCCACTTGGAATTTGACTAAAGAAATAATACAAGTGTTTCCAGATATCTCAATTCATCAAATTCCAAACAAGTGTCTCCTTTCGATGAATGGCCGAAAGAAGTACTTTAAGTAATGAATATTATTGATATTTTGAGACGAAAGAACCCCTTATTCTATGAAAATATCCAATATTTCGAAAAAAAATTCCAACGATTCCCCATAGTCAAGAATAGACTAATTGAGAGAAAGATATTGTGATGGTCAAAAAAATGAGCGGCAAAACAAGACAGAAACAGGCCAGTTATCATTATTAAGAAAACCCATTATTGGGTAGTAAAGAACACAAATGAAAGGATAAAAAGGTCGATTGAAAAAAAAGAATTTACAAGATATGGTTTATCTGCATCTGTTTATCCTAAAGTATCACTTAGTTATAGAAAAAACAGGATTCTTGCGTTTTTTCCTTCCTGCTGAGAAAGCATTCGTTCTTCAGCCCAGTTCCTTTTCTTTCTCAAAATCAAAATACTTCAATTGGTACGCGCAAGAAATAGGTCAATTCCGCGGCTTTTTGTTCAATTTCTCGTGGAGTCAAATTCTCATCAGTACGAGTCAACGGAACAGCCCCTCGGCCTCTGATATCCATATAAAGGACAGGACGAGCAAAAATACCCTCTTTAACTTCTATTCGAACGGATTGAATATCTTTTATAAGGAATCGGAGGAATATGCGACGATTTTTTCCAGGAAATCCCCAACGAAAAATACACACTATTCCTTCCTTTCTATCAAATCGATCATAACCACTACCTACATTCCAGGAGATTGTGCACCACAAATAGGAACTAATAAAGAGACCCGCAATCCCGTAGAAAGACATCACGATCCCCTGTGGAAAAAAAATGATTTGCTGAGACGGAACAAAAGATATCAAATTTCTACCAAGAAAACTGGAAGTTCCAACCAACAAGAATCCTAATGAACCTAAAAAAACGATAAGGGCCCAGCAAAAATTACTTAGTTTTCGAGACCCCGTTATAAGTTCTATCCATATATGTTCTGATCGCCAACTCATACTTCATCCGATTGCATTTTATTGAAATTGAGAGAATACCCCAAATGATTTTGACTTTACTTTTTTTGTTTCCGAATGAACTTTCATTAACTAGCACTAGTTTGGTGTGAACTAGCACTAGTTTAATGGGAACTTTTAGGGGTAATTCATCAAATTTGTTTAGATCTAAAATAATAACATACCCCTCATATGATCCCAATATACATATTGATATACATATAGATCGACCAACTTTACATTTTAGGCATCCAGCGATCCTGATCTATTTGAAACTGGCTAGAATTGAGTTACCTATAGATCATTTTCTGCAGGCATAAGAGCTTTTTCCTTTATGTTCGGCAGAAATCACATGTTCTACCATATTTTCTTTTCCGAAATAAATATCTATGTTATGCTACAAGTATAAGTTTCAAAAAAAAACGAATGAGATTGGGTCCCCTCAGATCTAAACAATCTTGTTTTTTTGAACATGAAGAAATAAAGAAGCCATTGCAATTGCCGGAAATACTAGGCCTACTAAAGGCACAAAAATAGAGGGAAAGTGGAAAGTTGTCATAAAATGGGGTACCTCGGTTTATTATTTGTACCTGTTCTTATTTTTTTTAATATCATATTTTATATTTATACTAATTATAATTAATAATTGTAATTATTATGAATTCGTAGTTATTATTAATTAATTCAATTTTAAAATTTTTCATTAGAGATATTAAGTATCTAAGTGAGTATATAGAATAAGGAATAAGTCCAAGGAATGTAGAACTAAATAAATGAACTTATTCATCTATCTACATGAAAGATACATATGATAATTCATTTTTTTCTTCGTTTCTTTGTGTTTTGTTCTTGTCTTCGAATTTAATAAAGAAAGAGTTATCCGCAACTTTTGATTTTGATTCTTTCTACAATTAGATCTTAGGTCGCCAAAGAAAACTCCCTTTTTAGCTACTTTGATTCCGATAAGCTAAGATTCGGATAAGCTAACTACTTGTTTGCTACAAATAAAAAAATGGAACTTAGTGCACTCTACTTGATTGAATTGGAATTCAAAGGAAAGAAGGCGTGGAGCTTAAATAATTCACTCAGAACACTTTTCAAAAGATTACGCGGTACGATTAGGTCGAATAAGCCCTTCTGGAATAAATATTCAGCCGCTTGTGAACCTTCGGGTACTGTTTTATTCAATGTTTGTTCAATTACTCTTTTACCCGCAAATGCAATGTAGGAATTTGGTTCGGCAATAATAATATCTCCCAACATACCAAAACTGGCTGTTACCCCACCAGTAGTAGGAGATGTAAGGATTGATACATACAATAACTTTTTATTTGATTGATAATCATATAAAGCAGACGATATTTTAGCCATTTGCATCAGGCTCAAACTCCCTTCTTGCATGCGCGCTCCCCCCGAAGCGCACACTATAATAAGAGGTAGAAATTGATTGGTAGCGTACTCAATCAAACGGGTGATTTTCTCCCCGACTACGGATCCCATACTACCCCCCATAAACTGAAAATCCATAACCCCAATTGCTACGGGAATACCATTTAGTTGACCTATGCCTGTTTGAACAGCCTCAGTTAATCCTGTCTTTCTTTGATAAGAATCAATCCGATCTTTATAAGGCTCCTCCTCCGAATGAAATCCAATGGGATCCAGAGAGACCATGTCTTCATCCATAGGGTCCCAAGTACCGGGATCGATCGAAACTTCGATTCTTTCTGAACTACTCATTTTCAAATGGTATCCACACTGTTCACAAATATTCATTTTTGATT